AATAATGTGCCTGAAAAAAGGGCTATTTTGATAGAATAGATCATGTATTTGTACCTTTATTTATAAATAATAGAATTGCACTATTTCTATTAAATTCAAAATTTAATGTTCATTTAAACTAATTTATAAATTTTATGAGCCTAGCCAATCACACACAATTAATATAAAGGTAAGCTAAATAAGCTAAAGGGTTCATACCCCTTCTATAAGAGTCAAATCTCTTCCTTTTTAATGTTCTTTAAAAATTATCAATTAACATTTATAACCACTACATTTTTAGGCACTTTAATGGCAGTATCGTCTAACTCATGAATTCTTTGTTGAATCGGCCTAGAAATTAACCTAATAAGATTTATCCCTTTAATTTTAAGAGACCTTAATTTTAAATCTACAGAGACAGCAATCAAATATTTTTTAACCCAGGCGGTCGCTTCTGTCATTTTAATTACAGCTGCATCCTTTACAGCCCTTCAAATAAAAAATTATTACTTAGAAAGAATAAACTTTTTTTTATTTTTAGCCCTGTCTATCAAAGCAGGCCTGGCCCCCTTTCACATCTGATTTCCTCAAGTTACTGAATTCATCTCTTGATTTAAATGTTTTATCATCTTCACCTGACAAAAAATTGCCCCATTCATATTAATTATTAATTTTAATATCAGTGTGTTTACTTATTTTATTATTATTATATCAGCAACTGCTGGCGCAGTTGGAGGGCTAAACCAAATAAGTAGAAAAATTCTATTAACCTATTCTTCGATTTCACACTCAGCATGAATACTCATACTAGCCTCTTTGTCTTTAAAATTTTGAACTTTTTATTTTTTAATTTATTTTTTTGTTTTATCACCAATCATTTTCGCTATAAATTTTTTAAATTTTAAAAAAATTAAAGAAATTAATTCCTCTAAGATTAATCTTAAAACGAAATTAATACTAAGAACTCTAATTATATCACTTGGGGGGCTCCCCCCGTTCTTAGGGTTTTTAAGAAAATTAATCGCCTTAACAGTAGCTGTAAAAACTTTCCCCATAGTAATTATAATTACATTGGTTGCGTCTTCTTTAGTTTCACTTTATTTTTACACTAAAATATTTTTTAATTCTTTAACAGCTAGCCTCCCTGAAAAAAAAATCTCATCGAGTGAGAAAAAAATCAATAAATTCATCATTTTCTCCCTAGCCGGAAATTTAATTTTATCAAATTTAGTTTTATTAATTTAAAGTTTTAAGTTAATAAAACTAAAAGCCTTCAAAGCTTTAATTAAGATGGGAGCCTTAAACTTTAAGTTAAGAGCTTAACGCCACTTTAAGATTTGCAATCCTAACTCATAATTGAATACATAACATTATAATAAAAGAGTACACCACTCGTAATTAAATTTACAGTTTAACACCTAAACTCAGCCATTTTATTTATGAAACGTTGACTTTTTTCAACCAACCACAAAGATATCGGAACTATGTATTTAATTTTTGGAGTTTGATCTGCTATGGTCGGCACTGCATTTAGAGTTTTAATCCGCCTGGAATTAGGTCAACCAGGTTCTTTTATTGGAGACGACCAAATTTATAATGTAATAGTAACAGCCCATGCTTTTATTATAATTTTCTTCATAGTTATGCCTATTATAATTGGGGGGTTTGGAAATTGACTAGTTCCACTAATAATCGGCGCCCCAGATATGGCGTTCCCTCGAATAAATAATATAAGTTTTTGACTTCTTCCACCTTCATTAATCTTACTTTTATCMGGAGGACTGGTGGAAAGAGGAGCAGGCACAGGCTGAACTGTATACCCCCCTTTATCAAGAGGCATCGCCCACGCTGGAGCTTCTGTAGATTTATCAATTTTCAGACTTCACCTTGCTGGGGCAAGTTCAATCTTGGGGGCAGTAAATTTTATTACAACTATCATCAACATACGAGTTGAGGGTATGACTTGGGATCGAACTCCTTTATTTGTTTGATCAGTTTTTTTAACCGCTATCCTTCTCCTGCTTTCCCTTCCAGTTCTTGCTGGAGCCATTACAATACTTTTAACAGATCGTAACCTAAATACTTCATTTTTCGACCCTGCCGGGGGCGGCGACCCTATCTTGTACCAACACTTGTTTTGATTTTTTGGTCACCCAGAAGTTTATATTTTAATTCTTCCTGGGTTTGGCATAATTTCACATATTATTACATTTGAAAGAGGTAAAAAACAAACTTTCGGTCAACTAGGTATAATTTACGCGATAATAGCAATCGGTCTTCTAGGATTTATCGTTTGAGCACATCATATATTTACTGTGGGAATAGATGTAGACACTCGTGCTTACTTTACAGCCGCCACTATAATTATTGCCATCCCCACAGGAGTGAAAATTTTTAGCTGAGTAGCGACACTTCAAGGAAGAGCTTTAATTATCACCCCAACTTTAATATGAGCCATAGGCTTTGTATTTTTATTTACTGTGGGGGGTCTCACAGGAATTATTTTAGCTAACTCTTCACTTGACATCGTACTTCACGACACTTACTATGTAGTCGCCCACTTTCACTATGTTTTATCTATGGGGGCTGTGTTTGCAATTATAGGAGGCTTAATTCACTGGTTTCCTTTATTTACAGGAGTAAATTTAAATCCTAAGTGACTAAAAATTCAATTTTATACTATGTTCATTGGGGTTAATATAACATTTTTCCCCCAACACTTTTTAGGACTAAACGGCATGCCTCGACGTTACTCAGACTACCCCGATGCATTTACTACTTGAAACGTATTATCTTCGTTAGGAAGCTATACCTCAGTAGCTGCCGTTATTCTATTCAGCTTTATTATTTGGGAATCTATTTCGACTGCCCGTCCTAGAGTCCATAACTTTATTTACTCTTCATCAATTGAATGACTTCAAAATATACCCCCATCCGAACACTCATACTCGGAGCTATCCTTAGTCACACATTTTTAATGTGGCAGATTAGTGCAGTGAACTTAAAATTCAAAAATGAATAATTTATTCTTTTAAAAATTGCAACTTGAGCGGCTTTAGGGTTCCAAAACGCTTCTTCACCTTTAATAGAACAACTAATCTTTTTCCATGACCACACCCTAACAATTTTGATTTTAATTATTTCTATTGTAGGATTTAATTTATTCTCAACTATACACAACACAAATATTGACCAACATATAATAGAATCCCAAGGTTTAGAATTATTTTGAACTATTATCCCAAGTTTTATTTTAATTTTTATCGGCCTTCCTTCTATTCGCTTATTATATTTATTAGATGAGGTCTATAACCCGGCAATCACCATTAAAACTATCGGACATCAATGATATTGATCTTACGAATATTCAGATTTTATTAACTTAGAATTTGACTCATACATAATCCCGTCAAATGAAATAGAAATAAATATATTTCGTTTAATTGACGTTGATAACCGAATAATAGCCCCTCTGAACTCCCAAGTCCGCACTTTAATTACAGCTGCTGATGTTTTACACTCATGAACAGTCCCAAGAATGGGAATTAAAGCTGACGCTGTGCCAGGACGTCTAAACCAAGTTAATTTTTATACAAACCGCCCTGGACTATTTTTCGGGCAATGCTCAGAAATTTGCGGAGCAAATCATAGATTTATGCCCATCGTAATTGAAACAATTCCAGGAAAAAACTTCATTAAATGAGTAAAAAATATATCTAAATAAACTATTCATTAAGTGGCTGAAAGTAAGCGTCGGTCTCTTAAACCGTTTCATAACAATTTAACAAATGTTTTTAATGAAAAAATTAGTTAACATTATTTATAATATAGTTTTGTCAAGACTAAGTGGTTTAAAAACATTTTTTTATTCCTCAAATAGCACCCATTATATGGCTACCTCTTTTTTTATTGTTCTCTTGGCTATTCCTTCTATCTGTAATTAAAATTTCTAATATTAAAAATACTAATATGAATGCCAACGTTGGTCAAACTAATACCCCACTTAGTGGCAACGAAACCGGCCATATAAATTGAAAATGATAATAACTAATTTATTTTCAGTGTTTGATCCTTCATCTATAATTTTTGTATCTTTAAACTGAATTAGATCATTAATTGTTTTAATGATTCTAACCCCTATGTTTTGAGTCACCCCTAATAAATTTTTTTTATCAACCTTAAAAATTTGCAAAAAACTTCATGATGAATTTAAAATACTGCTAGGGCCCCACTCATCAGTAGGAAGAACTATCCCATTTATCTCTTTATTGATATTTATTTTAATAAATAATTTTATGGGTTTATTTCCATACATTTTTACAGCTTCAAGACATATAGTTTTGACCTTAACTTTAAGATTACCTCTATGATTATCATTTATGATGTACGGCTGATTAAATTATACCAAACATATGTTCGCCCATTTAGTGCCACAGAGCACTCCAAATTTATTAATACCATTTATAGTGTTAATCGAATCAATTAGAAATGTAATCCGACCTTTAACTTTGGCAGTCCGACTTATAGCTAATATGGTAGCAGGACACCTATTAATAACTCTTTTGGGCAACCAAACAGCAGCCGCCTCTAACTTAATCTTAGCTAGATTAATCTTAACCCAAATTCTTTTATTAACCCTAGAATCTGCTGTAGCTATAATTCAATCTTACGTTTTTGCGGTGTTATCAACGCTATACGCTAGAGAAATTACACCCCACTAAATAAGTAATGATAATAAAAAGAGACCACTCATTCCACTTAGTAGACCTAAGTCCGTGGCCCCTTACTGGGGCCACGGGCGCTTTCATTTTAACTACAGGCATTGTAAAATGGTTCCAAGAAATAAATATAAATTTATTTTTATTCGGCATAATAATTATAGCCCTAACTTGCATTCAATGATGGCGTGATATCAGACGAGAGGGGACCTTTCAGGGACTCCACACTTCAATTGTAGCCAAGGGATTACGCTGAGGTATAATTTTATTTATTACATCTGAAGTATTATTTTTTTTCTCGTTTTTCTGAGCATTCTTCCATAGAAGTCTTGCCCCTTCTATAGAAATCGGTTTAATATGACCCCCTAAGGGGGTACTCCCGTTTAACCCATTTCAAGTCCCCCTCTTAAATACTATTATTCTTCTTGGTTCAGGCGTAACAGTAACTTGAGCCCACCACAGAATTATAGAAAATAATTTTTCCCAAGCATTCCTAGGGCTGCTATTAACAGTCACCCTAGGTGTATATTTTACTTCACTTCAAGCTCTTGAATACTGAGAAGCATCTTTTACAATCTCAGACTCAGCATATGGGTCAACTTTTTTTATAGCAACAGGATTTCATGGGATCCACGTAATTATTGGCACAACATTTCTTACTGTGTGTCTCTCACGACATATAAAAAGTCACTTCTCAAGAAATCACCATTTTGGTTTTGAAGCAGCTGCTTGATACTGACATTTTGTTGACGTGGTGTGACTTTTTCTTTACATAAGTATCTACTGATGGGGAGGTTAGAGTATATTTATAGTATAAAAAGTACACCTAACTTCCAATTAGAAAGTTCAAATTTGTTAGATAAATATAATTTTAATAATATTTACTATCTCATTCGGGCTACCCACAATTTTAATTTTATTAAACTCTTTTATTGCAAAAAAAAATATACAAGAACGAGAAAAACCTTCAGCATTCGAATGCGGATTCGACCCCAAAAGATCCTCACGACTTCCTTTTTCTCTTCGGTTCTATTTAATCGCAGTGGTATTTTTAATTTTTGATGTAGAAATTACTCTAATTATCCCCCTGCCAGTTATTCTTACATCAATAAATTGAGCCCACACTCTAACTCTATTAACATTCTTCATCTTAATTCTTTTAATGGGACTTCTACATGAATGGAACCAAGGAGCCTTAGACTGAAAATAATATTGTATATCAATAAAATAAAGGATTGTAGTTAAAAATAACATCTGGGTTGCATTCAGAAAGTACTGTAAAAGTCTATCTTACACTAGTAAGAAGCGAAAAATCGCGGTCAGTTTCGACCTGAAAATTTGGGTTCTCCCCTTATTTTAAAGGAAGCCAAAGAAGCGGCGAGCCACTGTTAATGGCTATTAGGCACTCAGCCTCTTTAATAAGAAAAGGGAGCCAAATTTAAGCCGCTAACTTAAAATTTTAACGGTTAAACTCCGTTATTTTCTTTTTTCTATTTTAGTTTAATTAAAAACAAAACATTTTCAATGTTTAAATAAATAAATATATTTTTATGGGATACATTTTCAAGACTCAGTCTTCCCCTACAACTTCAACGTAGTGCTCTTTTATATAAGCTATAAAAATATAAACTAAGCTAAAAATAAAACCAATACACCCATAAAGAAACTAAATATGAAGAATTTCATTCTTACGGAATTTAATACATCTGCCTTGGAAGAAATAAACTTAGATTTGTCAATAAATCCTTGCCCCCCTAAAAATTCCACTCAACCTTGGTCCACAAGATTTAAAATTTTTACGCCGTACTTAATAATAGGAGTCAGAGCAAAAGTAGAAATAAAAGGAAGTAGTCACATAGAACCTAAAAAATAGGCTAAACCTGAGGTAGAACTAATTTTCTTTATGACCTTAAAGTCTACTAAGAAAAAATAAATAAAGAAAAAACTAAAAATTATAGTAACGACCAATAATTTAAGCCACAGGGGTAGAAAAATAAAATTCATAGGAAATAGATAAACTCTAAGCCACCCGCCAGCCAAAACTGACATAAAAATTAAAAATGTTATCGGAATTAGCATATTAATTCTCTCAGCTAAACTTAAAAAATACCGGTTACCCATGTTATTAAAGAAAGAAAAATACAAAAGGCGAACGGAGTACGTTAATGTAAACAATGTAGATAAAACTATTAAGCATCCCATAATTAAATTTATTTTCCCTTGAAAAAAAAATTCAATAATTATATCCCTAGAAAAAAATCCTGATAAAAACGGAAACCCACAAAGAGCTATTGAAGAAATAATGAAGTACAAAGATGTAACTGGGCAAGAAATCATTAACCCTCCTATCGCTCGAATATCCTGAGTGTCCCCTATAGAATGAATAAACACCCCAGCACATAGAAATAATAGGGATTTAAATATAGCATGAGTTAAAAGATGGAAAAAGGCATACTCGTAGAAGCCCAGCCCCAAAGATGTTATTATTAACCCGAGCTGACTTAGTGTTGATAAGGCAATAATTTTTTTTAAATCTATCTCAAAATTAGCCCCTAAACCTGATATAAATATAGTCAACATACCAATAAATAATAAAAAATTATTAATACCTAAAGTGTAATTAAACCGAATTAATAGATACACCCCAGCTGTAACTAAAGTAGATGAATGCACAAGAGCCGAAACTGGGGTGGGGGCTGCCATAGCCGCAGGTAGCCAAGCAGAAAAGGGTATTTGAGCTCTTTTTGTTATAGCTGCTAAAATTACTAGGATAACTATAAAAGAAACTACTTCGTACGAATAGACAAACTGCGAATAAAAAAAATTCCATCTACCAAAATTCAGTAGCCATGAAATGCATAAAAGAATAGCTACGTCACCCACACGGTTAGAGAGAACTGTAATTATACCCGCATTTGCTCTTTTTACATTTTGGTAATAAATTACTAAACAATACGACACAAGACCGAGTCCGTCCCACCCTAATAAGATTCTAATTATGTTAGGGCTTAAAATTATAAAGACCATACTCAAGACAAAGAAATATACTAAAAAAATAAACCGAGTTAAAAACTTGTCCCCCTCTATATATATGATTCTATAGAAAAGTACCATAGAAGAAATAAATATTACGAGCCCTGTGAATCTCAAACTTATTCAATCAAAAATAAGAATTATAATAATAGAAGTTGATCTAAAAGAAAATATTTCTCATTCAACAAATATAGTTTCAGCAGAAAGAAAATATAAAAGACCAAACCGCATACTGATTAAGCTAGCCACTAATAATAAAACCCCTAAATAAAAAGGTAAAACCAAATAAAATATTACTTAAAGGGCTCCCCCATCTATAGAATCACAAACTAAAATTTTTCTTAAACTATTTAAATGAAATTATTTAGTAAAGTGTAAAAATAAAATTAGACCCTAAAACTAAAAAATTTACTGGGACAATGTGAAGTCTAATAGTGTGAATCTCACGAACATTAGAATGAACAAACCCATATAGTGAGTTATAAGAAGGCCCGTGTTGTGAAAACGAAAATATAAATAATGTAAAAACCGCCCCTAAAAAGGAGCCTAGGGGAAAGAATAAAAGTATAATATAATCGTAACTCATAATTCTAGCTATCAAAAAAATCTCTGATAATAAATTAATAGTCGGAGGGGCAGCAATATTCGACGCACAGAGAAAAAATATTAGTAAAGAAAAAATAGGAAAACTTAAAATAAGCCCTTTATTAATAAAAAAACTTCGGCTCCCAGTTCGTTCATAGTATAAGTTAACCATACAAAATAAACCTGAAGAGGAAACTCCATGAGCTACTATCATCACTAAGGCCCCCATAAATCCCCATGAATAGAGAGTTATTAACCCCCCAATCACCATAGCTATATGGGCTACTGAAGAGTACGCTACTAAAGCTTTAAAATCATTCAAACGACAACACAAGATCCCTGTAAACATTATTCTAGCTAATCTTAGCCCTATAAAGTAAGGGCTAAACTTTATAACTGAAACCCCTGTGATGCTAAGAACTCGTATAAGACCGTAGCCCCCTAACTTTAATAAAACCCCAGCTAAAATTATCGAGCCTGCCACGGGGGCCTCAACATGAGCTTTAGGGAGTCACAAATGTGTAAAATACATAGGGAGTTTAACTAAAAAGGCTATCGAACCCATAAAAGCAGTAATAACAAAGAAATTAAAACCTGAAAATGAATAAAAAAGTAATTCCCTGTAAAATAAAGAAACACTACCTCCAATTATATATAAGTACATAATTAATAAAAGTAAAGGTAACGACGCTGTGAGCGTATAAAATAAAAAATATATTCCTGCTTGAACACGCTCAGGTTGGTAGCCCCAACCCATAATAATTAAAAGTGTAGGGATTAAAGAAACCTCAAAAAAAAAATAAAAAAATATTAAGTTACCCGAAAAAAAAGTCAATAGTAAAATAAAAAGTAACAAAAAAACAAAACTATAAAAATAAAAAGTATGCTCCTTGAAACGAAAAATTTTATATCTAGAAAAAATTATTAAAATTCTAACCCAAGCTCTTAGAGACACTAAAATAAATCTAATCCCGTCATAATAAAATAAAGAGTCTAAGTAAAACGTTTCTGGCTGACCCACTAATGTGTAAATTACTAGATAAACAGAAATAAATGTTAATACATAAATTAAATTTAATTTAAACTTCTTTAAAAACCCTATAAATAAAAAAATAAAAAATAAATTTACTATCATAAATTTTAAAAAAAATTAAAAGACTTAAAATAATCGCCTCCATGAGTCCGTCTTATCGTCACTAAAATAGAAAGACCTAAAGCACCCTCACATGCTGTAAAAGTAATATAAACTAAAGAATAGAAAAAGTCTCCTTTTCTCAATAATGCTAATAATAAAAGAAAAACCCCTAATCTAATGTATTCAAGTCTTAAAAGAACAGACAAAAGATGATCCCGCTTAGAGCACACAATCCAAATCCCAGAAAGAATAATTAAACCTCTAATAAAAGATAAAAATATAAGTTTTTATAGTTAATTTTATAATATTAGTTTTGTAAACTTAAGTGTGCTTAAAGCATAAAAACTTCAAAATTAAGTTATCCACTTTTTTCCAACTTCCAAAGCTAATATTTTTCATAAATTAAATTTTGTATAAAAATATTTTTGTTAACTTCCGCAAGAATTAGAGCTATATTTTATCTAAGAAGACATCCAGTAATAATAATAGTTTTAATTATTTCTCAGACTATAATTTTATGCATCACTGTATGATTTTTTATAAAAACTAGATGATTTTCCTATATTTTATTCCTAATTTTTTTGGGGGGGTTAATAGTTTTGTTTATTTATATCACTAGCCTAGCATCAAATGAGTTAATTAGATTAAAAATAATCACCCTCCCAAATAGTATTTTTATCCCCATAATTTTGGTATTCTTTATAATTATAAATGTAGACTTCCAAGAATTTAAAGAGTCAGGAACAAGATTTCTTATAACAAAAACATTTAATTTCCTTTATAGATGAAACAACTGCATTCTTTTAACCACTTCTATACTTTACTTATTTTTAACCCTAGTGATTGTAGTAAAAATTTCTAATAAATTTGAGGCCCCTCTCAAAACCCTCTCACACTTTTTAAAATAATGATAGCAGAACGGAAAATACACCCTCTTTTTAAAATTGCCAATAATGCTTTAGTAGATCTTCCTGCCCCAATTAATATTTCAGCCTGATGAAATTTTGGGTCTCTGCTAGGATTATGCCTAGTAACCCAAATTATCACAGGCTTATTCTTAGCTATACATTACACAGCAGATGTGACCATCTCATTCAATACAGTAGCTCATATTACCCGAGACGTAAACTACGGATGGCTTCTACGAGTCATACACGCCAATGGAGCCTCTATATTCTTCATTGCCCTGTACCTCCATGCAGGACGAGGGATTTACTATTCATCGTATACTTATACAATGACTTGAACGATAGGAGTCTTAATCTTATTTTTAGTAATAGCAACTGCTTTCATAGGGTATGTATTAATTTGAGGACAAATGTCATTTTGAGCCGCCACAGTAATTACAAATTTATTGTCAGCAATCCCTTATATAGGTTTAATATTAGTACAATGAATTTGGGGGGGATTCGCGGTAGATAACGCTACACTCACGCGATTTTTTACATTCCACTTTGTTCTACCATTCATTATCGCCGGAATAACATTAGTACATCTCCTATTTTTACATCAAACAGGATCAAATAACCCCCTAGGAGTTAATTCCGACTCAGATAAAATCCCCTTTCACCCATATTATTCATTTAAAGACTTATTTGGATTTATTATGCTTATATGAGGATTAGTATCGCTAACTTTAATATACCCCTATCTTCTAGGAGACACAGAAAATTTTATCCCTGCAAATCCTTTAGTTACCCCCGTTCATATCCAACCTGAATGATATTTTTTGTTCGCTTACGCTATCCTTCGGTCGATCCCTAATAAATTAGGAGGGGCTGCTGCTCTAGTAGTGTCTATTGCCATTTTATTAATTTTACCTATTACTCAAAAAAATAAATTAAAAAGAACTCAATTTAATCCTTTTAATCAAATAAATTTTTGATTAATGATTAATATTGTAATCTTATTAACTTGAATTGGAGCCCGACCGGCCGAAGACCCCTATATTCTTGTAGGGCAAATCTTAACTTTAATATATTTTTTATATTTTTTGACAAGACCTTTAATCACTTTAACCTGAGAAAAAATTCTTAAATAATGTAAATAATTATTTAGCTTAAATAAAGCAATTATCTTGAAAATAATTTACAGGAGTTTAAGCCTCCTAATAATTTAAATTAAGAATTACACCCATGAAATCTTAAAAACACCAAAATCATTAATTTTTTATTGTTCTCTATTATGTTAGGACACCTGCAGCAACTCCTAGCTTTAGCAAACCTTAACTTTATTTTTCTAAACTAGCAACTTTATAGTAATAAAAAAAATTATTAAATTAAGAGACACAGGAAGAAAGGATTTTCAGGCTAAATATATTAATTTGTCATACCGAAACCGAGGTAAAGTGCCCCGAACTCAAATAAATCAATAACAAAAAAAAGAGCCAATGAACCCTAAAAATAAACCTCTCACACCACCCCCAAAAAATATACAACTAACTAAATAACTTATAAAAATGATTCTACCATACTCAGCTAAAAATAAAAGAGCAAACCCACCACTCCCGTACTCGATATTAAAGCCGGATACTAACTCAGACTCTCCCTCAGCGAAATCAAAAGGAGTGCGATTAGTTTCCGCAAGAATAGAGCCTAGCCAGCATAAAAAAATAGGAAATGACACTAAAATAAATCAAACTAAACTTTGGTACAAATGAAATTCATTCAAATTAAAAGAACCAGTCACAAAAATAAAAGACAAAAAAATTAAAGCTATTCTGACTTCATATGAAATTGTTTGCGCCACCCCACGGGTTGCGCCAAGTAAAGCATAATTTCTATTAGATGACCACCCTCTGGCCATTAAAGTGTAAACACCAAATCTAGTACAACAAAAAAAAAATAAACCCCCTAAATAAAAATTAATAAAAGAAGAACTAAGTGGAACAACTCTTCAAAGCAAAATAACCATAAATAGAGAAAAAACTGGGGCAAAATAAAAAGGAATTAAATTAGAAAGAAGAGGGATAGTTTGCTCTTTAATAAATAATTTAATTGCATCCCCAAAAGATTGTAAAATTCCAGTGAAGCCAACCTTATTAGGACCCTTACGAATTTGAATGTAACCTAAAATTTTACGCTCAAATAACACTATAAATGCTACTCTAACCAAAACCCCAACCACTAAAAATAAATAAGAAAAAATTATTATAAATAAATTTAAAAACACTACTAAGTAAAATTTAATTTTATATAAAGATTCTAAATCAATTGCACTAATCTGCCAACTTAGTAAATAAATAATTTAATGCTTAATCCTTTCGTACTAAAACACTAAAATTAAACTAAAAGATAGAAACCAACCTGGCTCACACCGGTTTGAACTCAAATCATGTAAAAATTTAATGGTCGAACAGACCATCTAATAAAAATGCTGCCCCTCAAAGAATTTTTAATTCAACATCGAGGTCGCAATCTAAAGTGTCGATAAGAACTCTCAACTTTAATAACGCTGTTATCCCTAAGGTAACTTCTATTAAATTTTATATTAAAAGTTAATTAATTAAATAAAATTTATTAATAAGAAGTTAATTTTATTCTTTTATTGCCCCAATAAAATATACAACCTGGTTATTAACCAATAAAAATTTTAATACTTAACAGAATACATATATAAAGCTCTATAGGGTCTTATCGTCTAATTAGTCATTTAAGCATTTTCACTTAAAATTTTATTTCAATATATTTAAATAAATAAAACAAAGCCACGTTCAACCATTCATACAATCCTCTAATTAAAAGGCTAATGATTATGCTACCTTTGCACGGTCATAATACCGCGGCCCTTAAATTTTCAGTGGGCAGGTTATACTTTTTATTTTATAAAAAAGAAATGTTTTTGTTAAACAATCGTGACTTAATTTGTCGAATTAATTTATTTTTATTTATTATATTTTTAATTTATTTTAAAAAATTCTACTAATTGAATAATTATTAATAAATTTTATTAATTTAAACCGACAAATAAAATATAACTAAACTTTTTTTAAAAATCCCATTAAATTAGTTATTAAATTAAACTTATTATATTAAAGCTGTTCTTAAGCGAAAATTTAACTAAATAATATATAAAGATATAGATAACTAAATTAAGAGATAGCCCCCTTAAATTTAACAATCAATTAATTAAAATATATTTTTAAAACTCAATCAATACTATGATAGCAAGGATAAACCTTTTTAATTTAACTAGATATAAAATAAATCGAATAAAATCTCAATTCTATAAATAATTTTTAATGTTAATTCAACAACAAATACAAAATAATTTATTACTCTTTATTTTTCGAGAAAATTTTATAAAAAATTAATTAAACTCACACTAATACAAAAGGTACCTTTTGAGTACTTTTAAAATTTTTTATATTTAATCTTATTTCAACTTCCCCCTACGGACTTTATAAAATTAAATTTTCTTTACTATACTAAAAAATTAATTAAATTAAAAAGTTATAATTTTAAAAATCATAATATTAGAGTCAATTCTAAATAAGCTCAGTGTAAATGAAATGCTTTACTTAAGCTATATTACATTACTCAAGATCCTCCTTCCGGAAAATCTACTTTGTTACGACTTATCTAATTTTATAACTAGAGCGACGGGCGATATGTACATATTTTAGAGCTAAATTCAATTTTATTAACATAAAATTACTCTTAAATCCAATTTATCTATAGTTACCAAATATAAAACCATTATTTAAATAAATGTAACCCATTGAGCCATTAAAATTCTACACCTTGATTTGACTTAAATCATATAAAAATTTTAGAAAAAACTTACAAATTAATTCTTAAGACAACGGTATATAAGAAAATTTAATGTTAATTATAGTGTGGTATCTTTTAACTAACAGGTTCCTCTAATAAGAATAAAATACCGCCAAATTCTTTAGGTTTTAAAAATTACTACCTTAGATATTTTATAAAATAAATAACTGGGTATCTAATCCAGGTCTTTTAACTAAAGTTTTAATTAAAATATAAGTTTACATAAAATAAAACTCAATTTCACCTAATTTTTTACTGTAAATAACTTTTATATTAAATTTTCTAAGAAGATTTATTAAACCGTAAGGTATAACCGCGAATGCTGGCACAAAATTTATTCAGAATTTACATAAATTTTTATGCCTAAATTAGTTTCATAATATAAAATACTGCCCTATTACATGTATAAAATTTATAAAATAAATCATTAAGCTAAAATCAAACTTTTCTGCCCAGAGTATAAACCCCCATATTTTTTTAACTATTTTTTTAAGCATAATAGTTAAAAAAATATTATATTAAATATTTTTATATATATATATGTAGATTTATATATATAATAAATTTAAACATATTATTATAGCCTTAATTGATTGGTTATTTTAGATTGATCTTTGATTATTTATTCGTTAATTTTTATTATTAATTTTAAGTATATTGATGGTTACGTTATTTTTTTTTTTTTATACATATAAAATATGTATATATATATATAGATATTTTTATTTATTAATAAATATATATATTTATGCATATGTATATACTAATATATTCATATAAATAAATATATATAAATAAATATATATATATATATATAATTAACCATACATATGCATATAATTAATATATATATATATATATATATATATATATATATATATATATATTGCTACACATAACCTCATTAACGCAAAAAAAAACATTAAAACATCTTATAATGTACTAAGAAAAAATT